AATAAGATGCCTGAATTAATAGGACTATTTTGATAGAATAGAAAATGTATTTTTTATACTCTTATTATATTTTATGGAATTAAACCATTCTTGAAAATTCAAAATTTTCTGTGCATCTTAACACTTAAATATAAAAGACAGGTAAGCTAAATTAAGCTACTAGGTTCATACCCTATTTATAGAGATCTATCCCTCTCCTCTCTAATTAAAAAAAGAAGATTATTATTCACTTTAATTTTAATTATTAGAGCTTTAATTACAGTATCTTCTAATAATTGAGTTAGAATATGAATAGGTTTAGAATTAAACATAATATCATTTATTCCATTAATTTTAAATAATTCAAATAAATCAAGATCTGAAGCTGCTATGATCTATTTTTTAGTACAAAGAATAAGTAGAATATTATTATTAATGATAGTATTAATTAATATGCATAATTACATATTAAATTTAAATATTATTAATATAATCATTAATATTAGACTATTAATTAAATTAGGAGCTGCCCCCTTCCATATATGAATGCCAAAAATTATATCCAAAATAGAATGAATAAAGTGCAGAATTTTAATAACTTGACAAAAAATTGCTCCTCTTATAATAATTAGAAATATGAACAGAACATCAATTATTTATATATCAATTATTTGATCTGTTGGAATTGGTAGATTAGGGGGAATTAATCAAGCGTCTCTACGAAAAATAATAGGATACTCTTCAATTAATCACTTAGGATGAATATTATCTATTAACAAATCAATAAATTTATGAATTATTTATTTATTTATTTACAGAATTATAATTTTTATAATTTGCTGAACATTTTCTAAATACAAAATATATTATATTAATCAAATCAACAAAATTAATATAAGTAATATAGAAAAAATTAGATTATTTATTATAATACTAAGAATAGGAGGCTTGCCTCCTTTTATTGGATTTTTACCAAAATGAATTACCATTCAAAGAATAATTTATGAAAAAGAATTTTTTATTATTTTTATCATAATTATATTTAGATTAATTATTTTATTATATTATTTACGAGTTATAACTAATATATATTTATCTTTTAATTCATCAATTAAATGATTTTATATTTATAATAATAAATTATTAACTTTATTTATGATTATAATTAATTTAAGTTTACCATTAATTATAATATTAAATATTTTTTAATTTCTATTAAAGCTTTAAGTTTAAAATTAAACTATTAACCTTCAAAGTTAAAAATATAGGATATATAAGCTTTAGGATTTACCTACTTTAGAATTGCAGTCTAATATCATTTTATTGACTATAAAGCTTCATAATAGAGGGCTATAAAGCCATAAATAAATTTACAATTTATCACCTATATTTCAGTCACTCTATTAAAATTCATTGAATAAATGATTATACTCAACTAATCATAAAGATATTGGAACTTTATATTTTATATTTGGTATATGAGCAGGTATATTAGGATCAGCCATAAGATTAATTATTCGAATTGAATTAGGTCAACCAGGAAGATTTATTGGAGATGACCAAATTTATAATGTTATAGTTACAGCCCATGCCTTCATTATAATTTTTTTCATGGTAATACCAATTATAATTGGTGGATTTGGTAATTGATTAGTCCCTTTAATAATTGGAGCACCCGATATAGCGTTCCCTCGATTAAATAATATAAGATTCTGATTATTACCGCCTTCATTAACATTATTAGTAATAAGAAGATTAACAGAAATAGGAGCTGGAACTGGATGAACAGTTTATCCCCCTCTATCTAGAAACATTTCACATAGAGGAGTATCTGTAGATTTAGCTATTTTTTCCCTTCACTTAGCAGGAGTATCCTCAATTTTAGGTGCAGTTAATTTTATTTCAACAATTATTAATATACGACCGGTGGGTATAACACCTGAACGTATCCCATTATTTGTTTGATCTGTTGGAATTACAGCACTACTTTTACTCTTATCATTACCTGTACTAGCAGGAGCTATTACAATATTATTAACAGATCGGAACTTTAATACATCATTTTTCGACCCTTCAGGAGGGGGAGACCCAATTTTATATCAACATTTATTTTGATTTTTTGGACATCCTGAAGTTTACATTTTAATTTTACCAGGATTTGGGTTAATTTCCCATATTATCAGACAAGAAAGAGGTAAACATGAAACATTTGGAAATATTGGAATAATTTATGCTATATTAGCAATTGGAATTTTAGGATTTATTGTATGAGCTCATCACATATTTACTGTTGGAATAGATGTAGATACACGAGCATATTTTACATCAGCCACAATAATTATTGCTGTTCCGACAGGAATTAAAATTTTTAGATGATTAGCAACACTTCATGGAATAAAAATGAATTATTCACCATCAATATTATGAGCTCTAGGATTTGTATTTTTATTTACTATTGGAGGATTAACAGGTGTAATTTTAGCTAATTCATCAATTGATATTATTTTACATGATACTTATTATGTAGTAGCCCACTTCCATTATGTATTATCTATAGGAGCAGTATTTGCCATTATAGGAAGATTTATTCAATGATTCCCATTATTTACAGGAGTAACAATAAATCCAAAATGATTAAAAATCCAATTTTTTTCTATATTTTTAGGTGTAAATATTACATTTTTTCCACAACATTTTTTAGGTCTAAGAGGTATACCTCGACGATATTCAGATTACCCTGATAGTTATACTGGATGAAATATTATTTCATCTATTGGAAGTATTATATCTATAATCAGAATTATTATATTTATTATAATTGTATGAGAAAGATTTATTTCTAAACGAACTTTAGTATTCAATGAAAATATAAATTCAAGAATTGAGTGAATACAAAAAACACCTCCAATTGAACATTCATATAATGAAATTCCTATTATAGTATCAATTTTCTAATATGGCAGAATAGTGCAATGAATTTAAGATTCATATATAAAGATTTAATCTTTTATTAGAAATAGCAACCTGGGGAAACATGATAATTCAAGATGCAAATTCTTCATTAATAGAACAACTTACATTTTTTCATGATCATACAATTATAATTCTTTCAATAATTACAGTGATAGTAGCTTATATTATAATTAGATTAACTAAAAATAATTATATTAACCGATATTTATTAGAAGGTCAAACAATTGAATTAATCTGAACTATAATTCCAGCAATTACATTAATTTTTATTGCTTTACCCTCACTTCGATTACTATATATAATTGATGAAATTAATAATCCCTCAATTACATTAAAAGTAATTGGTCATCAATGATATTGAAGTTATGAATATTCAGATTTTAGAGAAGCTGAATTTGATTCATATATAAAACCATCAAATGAAATGGATTCTAAAGAAATGCGATTATTAGATGTAGATAATCGAACAATTTTACCTATAAATATACAAACACGTGTAGTGATTACAGCAGCAGATGTATTACACTCATGAGCAATCCCAGCATTAGGAATTAAAATTGATGCTGTGCCTGGTCGGTTAAATCAAGGGGTGATAAATATTAATCGACCAGGACTAATATATGGTCAATGTTCAGAAATTTGTGGTGCAAACCACAGATTTATACCTATTGTAATCGAAAGAACAACAACAGAAAATTTCCTAAATTGAATTAAATCAGTATCATTAAGTGGCTGAAAATTTTTAAGCATTGGTCTCTTAAACCAATTTATAGTAATTAAAATATACTCTTAATGAGGAATTTAGTTTATAAAAACATTAACTTGTCAAGTTAAAATTATTATTTAATTAATAATTTCTATTGCCTCAAATATCACCTATATGATGAGAAATTTTATTTTTAATATTTCTAATTACATTTTTTATAATTAATATTTTAATTTATTTTAGTGTTAATAAAACTATTAATAAAAATACTAATAAAAATATTAATAAAACCCAACTTAATTGATTATGATAACAAATTTATTCTCAACATTTGATCCAGCAACATCATTAAACTATTCTTTAAATTGAATTAGAGTATGAATAGGATTAATTTTACTTCCTTATCCATTCTGAATAATACCTAATCGATTAATGATTTTATTTAATAAGGTAACAAATAAATTACATAACGAATTTAAGTTACTAATAGGAATAAACTCAAAAGGAATAACCTTAATAGTAATCTCACTTTTTATATATATTTTAATAAATAATTTTATAGGATTAATACCTTATATTTTTACAAGATCAAGACACTTAACATTTTCATTAGCCTTAGCCTTACCCTTGTGATTAAGATTAATAATTTATGGGTGATTTAAAAATACAAAATTAATATTTGCCCATCTTGTTCCAAGTGGAACTCCTAGTGTACTTATGCCTTTTATAGTTATAATTGAAACTATTAGTAATATTATTCGACCAGGAAGTCTGGCAGTACGATTAACTGCTAATATAATCGCAGGACATCTACTTATAAGATTATTAGGAAATAAATCATTAAATGTTAATAATATTATTTTAGTACTAATTATTATTATTCAAATTTTATTAATGATATTTGAAGCAGCAGTAGCTATTATTCAAGCTTATGTATTTTCAGTATTAACAATATTATATTCTAGAGAAGTAATGCATTATGAAAATACATAAAAATCATCCCTATCACTTAGTAAATTATAGCCCATGACCCTTAACAGGTTCTATTGGAGCTATGACCTTAATATCAGGAATAAGATTATGATTCCATAAAAATGAAATATACCTGTTCTATTTGGGGACTGTAATTTTAATGTTAACTATATTTCAATGATGACGAGATATTACTCGAGAATCAACATTTCAAGGACATCATACAATTAAAGTAACATATGGATTAAAAATCGGAATAATTTTATTTATTATTTCAGAAATCTTTTTCTTTATTTCTTTTTTTTGAGGATTTTTCCATAGTAGTTTAGCTCCAACAGCAGAAATTGGGATGCTATGGCCTCCTAAAGGAATTGTAACATTTAATCCAATAGAAATTCCACTATTAAATACTATAATTCTATTATGTTCAGGAATAACAGTAACTTGAGCCCATCACAGATTAATAATAAATAATTATTTAGAATGTAAAAAAAGTTTAGCATTAACTGTAATTCTTGGATTATATTTTTCTATCTTACAAGCATATGAATATTTAGAAGCTAGATTCTGTATTAGAGACTCAATTTATGGATCTTGTTTCTTTATAGCCACAGGATTTCATGGATTACATGTAATTATTGGAACTATTTTCTTAAGAATTTGTTTATTACGACATATTAACTATCATTTTTCAATAAATCATCATTTTGGATTTGAAGCAGCAGCATGATATTGACATTTTGTTGATGTAGTATGATTATTTTTATATATCTCAATTTACTGATGAGGTAGATAATTTATTTTATCTTTTTAGTATAATAAATATAATTGATTTCCAATCAAAAGATCTTAAAATAAGAAAAGATAATATATTTAATTATAATTACAATAACCCTAACAATTATATTATCAATTGCAGTGATAGTAATATGCAGAATAATCTCAAAAACATCAAAAAAAGATCGAGAAAAAATATCTCCATTTGAATGCGGGTTTGATCCAATAAGATCAGCACGAACTCCATTCTCAATCCAATTTTTTTTAATCGCAGTTTTATTTTTAATTTTTGATATTGAAATTGCAATTATTTTACCTATCATTTTAACAATTAAAGTAAGAATATCAAAAACATGAATTTTAACTACTACTATTTTTATTATTATTTTAATTTTAGGGTTATATCACGAATGAAATAATGGAGTATTGGAATGAGCCAATTAAACCTAAAAAGGGGTTGTAGTTTATTAAATAACATTTAATTTGCAATTAAAAAATACTTATAAAATAGTCTACCTCATCAATAAATATTAAATTTGATAATGAAGTAAAATTTACATTTAGTTTCGGCCTAAAATTAGGGATTAACCCCTTTATCTATTTACTACCATTAATTGAAGCCAAAAATGAGGCCTTTCATTGTTAATGAAATAATTGATTAATTAAAAATCCAATTAAAAGAGAATGAAGAAATCTAAAAGAAGCTGCTAACTATCTTTTAAAGCGGTTAAAATCCGTTTTTCTCTTAATTTGTATAGTTTAAATAAATAAAACCCCTTATTTTCAATAAGGAAATAAGAGATATCTCTTTATAAATACTTAAAAGGTTTTACCTATAATAACTTCTTCAAAGTTAGGCTTTAAAATTTAAGCTATTTAAGTTAAATTAACAATACAAAGAAAATTATAAAAATAAAACTTAACAAATAAATTTTTACATTCCCAATTTGATATATAGAATAAAAAGAACTTGAATAATTCAACAATTTAGGAATAGAGTTAGAAATTAAATGTTCTCCTCAACTAAAATCCATAAATTGAGAACTTATTTTAGAGTAAAATAACATTTTTTCATAAATTATATAAGTTCTAAAATAAGGTATAAATCACATATAACTTAAAAATTCAACAAAATAATTGTAAAGTAACCCAAAAATAGAATCATAAATTGTTAGTATAGATAATCTATAACCTAATCATAAACCTAATAAAATAAATAATAATGGTATAAACTTTAAAATTAAAGAAAAACATATAAAAGAGGGGTAAGGAAAAATTAATCAAACTAAAATTCTACCTCCAATAATAGATAAGATAGTTAAAAAAATTAAAGAATAAAGTATTACTGAATCTTCAAAATAATTAGAAGTAACTATTAAATTATTAGAACCTGTAAAACAATAATAAATTAAACGTAAACTGTAACAAACAGTTAAACCCACTGAAAAATAAAATAATATATAAATATATAGATTATAATAACTAAAAGATAGCTGTTCTAAAACTATATCCTTTCTATAAAATCCAGCTAAAAAGGGAAACCCACATAATGATAAATTTGAAATAAAAAAACACGAACAAGTATAAGGAATACAGTTAATTAAATAACCTATATGACGAATATCCTGAGAGTCATTCATACAATGAATAATTAAACCAGCACATAAAAATATCAAAGCTTTAAAAAAAGCATGTGTTAATATATGAAAATAAGAAAATGTATAATAACCTATAAATAAAATTCTTATTATTAAGCCTAACTGACTTAAAGTAGAAAGAGCAATAATTTTCTTTATATCATATTCAAAATTAGCTGCTAAACCAGACATAAATATTGTTAAACAAGAAATTAATAAAAAATATTCTAAATTATATCTAAATAATAATTCACTAAACCGAATAAGTAAATAAACACCAGCAGTTACTAAAGTTGAAGAATGAACTAAGGCAGAAACAGGAGTTGGTGCAGCCATAGCTGCAGGTAGTCATGAAGAAAAAGGAATTTGAGCACTTTTAGTAAAAGCAGAAAGAATTATTAAATATAATAATCATGAAGAAATTTTATAATCTAAATACCCTAAATAATAAATATAATTTCACCCCCCTATATTGAATAATCAAGAAATTCCAATCAAAATAGAAACATCACCAATACGATTACTTAAAATAGTTAATATACCAGCATTATATGATTTAAAATTTTGGTAATAAATAACTAAACAATAGGATACTAACCCTAATCCATCCCAACCTAACAAGATTCTAATTAAATTAGGACTAATAATTAAAAATATTATTGATAAAACAAATAATAAAACAATATATAAAAAACGTAGCTTATATAAATCAAATTTCATATAAGAAGATCTATATAAAATTACTATAGAAGAAATACATAATACTCTACCTATAAATAAAATAGATATTCAATCAAAATATATAGATATAGATACAACAGAAGAATTTAAATTAAGAACTTCCCAATCCAAAAAGATTGAATATCTGTCAATTAAAAACAAGATACCATAATATATTATTAGTATCCCAACAAAAAATAAAAATACAAATCATATAAAGTATAAATTTAGAATTATGGATTTAAAGAAATAACTATTTCACCAACAATACCACAAATTATTATTCTTAATTAAACTACATAAATCCTTTACAAAAATATAATAAAAGTATCAAATTTTAATAATAATAAATTCAAAGGAATTAAATGAAAAATAATTAATAAGTATTCACGAACATTAACAGAATTAAAATTTAGTAAGCCTCTATAAGAATAACCATGTTGAGTTATAGAAAATAAATAAATTCTATAGCAACAACTTATGAAAGATATTAATCCAATATAAATAAAAGTTATATAATCCCAAGAAATAATTGAATTAATTAAATAAATTTCCCCTAAAAGATTTAAAGAAGGCGGTGATGATATATTATTTGAACACAAAAAAAATCAAAATAATGTTAATGAAGGTATTCTTATAATATACCCCTTATTAATAAATAAACTACGACTATGACTACGCTCATAAATAATATTTGCTAAACAAAAAAGTGCAGAAGAACAAAACCCATGACCAATTATTATAACTAAAGAACCTAAAAATCCATAAATTCTAAATCTTATAATACCACAAATAACTAAAGATATGTGAGCAACAGAAGAATAAGCAATAACTGATTTAATATCCACTTGAAATAAACATAAAAAACTAATAATTAAAGAACCTAATAATCTTAAACTAATCCAAATAAATCTATATTTTACAGAATAAGAACCTAAAAACAAATAAACTCGAATTAATCCATAACCCCCTAATTTTAACAAAATAGCAGCTAAAATTATAGATCCAGAAATAGGAGCCTCAACATGAGCTTTAGGAAGCCAGAAATGAAAAAAAGAAACAGGCAATTTAAACAAAAAGGCTAAAATTATTGATATGTAAATATATAAATTCAAATTATCTAAGGAGATTAATCAAAAATCTAATCTATAAACAATTATATTAATATAAAAAATACCTAATAATAAAGGTAAAGACGCAAATAAAGTATAAAATAATAAATAATAACCAGCTGAAATACGTTCAGGCTGATATCCCCACCCAAAGATCAAAAAAAGGGTGGGAATTAAAGATCTTTCAAATGAAAAATAAAAAATGAATATATTTAATGATGAAAAAGTTATTATTATAAAAAATAATATTAATAGAATAGTAAATTTAAATTCAATTAATTTTTCATTATAAAAATACATTTTATAGCTGGCTATTATTATTAAAAAAATAATAAAATATGTTAAACCAATTAATCTATAAGAAAGAATATCTAAACCTAATAAATTCCCAGATAAGGAAATAAAATCATAACATAAATTTATAAAAATAAATATAAAACATATAATTATTAATAAATGATTAAATAATCAATAATTATTAATTAATAAAGGGATTATAAAGAAAATTATAAATAAATACTTTATCATGATAAGGTGGATATTCTTAATAAGTAATCATTACCTTGATTACGAATTAAATTTACTAAAATAGATAAACCTAAAACACCTTCACAAACTGTAAAAACTAAAAAGATTAAAGAAAAATATAATTCATAGCCATAATTCATTAAAACAACAAATAAAATTATAAATACTCTTAAAACTATAAATTCTAGTCTAAGCAAAGAAAGTAAAAGATGTTTACGAGTAGAACAAAAAACAATAATTCTACATAACATATTAAATAAAATAATATATTCTAAAAAAATTAGTTTTAATAGTTTAATCAAAAACAATGATTTTGTAAATCATAATTAGGTATTTACCTTTAAAACTTCAGTAAAAAGCCAACGCTTATCTTTAATCTCCAAAATTAATATTTTTTAAACTATTTACTGGTTATGAACATTTTTTTATCTATACTGGTTGTATTATCATTATTTTTACTACATTTAAATCATCCTCTAAGTATAGGATTAATTTTAATTATAAAAACATTAATTACAGCAACAATTATTGGATTTATACTAAAATCTTTTTTCTTTTCATATATTATTATTATTATTATATTAAGAGGGGCTTTAGTATTATTCATTTATATAGCTAGAGTTGCCTCAAATGAAATATTTGATCTGTCAATTAAAATAATTATATTAGGATTTAGTAGTTATGCTATAATTATAATAATATTTGATCTGTTTAATTATAATTATTTCAATTATACAATATATTTGAATGAATCTATTAGATTAATTAAAATTTTCAATACTATTTCTGCCAAATTAACAATTATAATTATTATTTATTTATTATTAACAATAATTGTAGTGTCAAATATTGCAAAAGTTGTTGAAGGGCCATTACGAATAAGTAAATAGTTTAATATGAACAAACCAATACGAAAAAATCATCCATTATTTAAAATTATTAATAGATCCTTAATTGATTTACCCTCTCCCTCAGCCATTTCATTATGATGAAACTTTGGATCATTACTTGGAATGTGTTTAATAATTCAAGTAATTAGAGGATTATTTTTAGCAATACATTATACAGCTAATATTGAGTTAGCATTCAGAAGAGTTATCCATATTTGTCGAGACGTAAATAATGGGTGATTAATACGATATACCCATGCAAATGGAGCATCCTTATTTTTTATTTGCTTATATATACACATCGGGCGAGGTCTATATTATGGATCCTACAAACTATCTATAACCTGATCTGTTGGAACAATTTTATTCCTTTTAATTATAGGAACTGCATTTTTAGGGTATGTTTTACCATGAGGACAAATATCATTATGAGGAGCAACTGTAATTACCAATTTATTATCCGCTATCCCATACATTGGAAAAAACTTAGTAATATGATTATGAGGAGGATTTTCAGTTGATAATGCAACATTAACACGATTTTTTACCCTACATTTCTTATTACCTTTTGTTGTAGCAGCTATAGTTATTATTCATTTATTATTTTTACACCAAACAGGTAGAAATAATCCCTTAGGATTAAATTCTAATTATGATAAATCCCCATTCCACCCTTATTTTTCTATTAAAGATCTTATAGGAATAACAATTACAATATTTTTATTTTTAATATTAATTTTACTAGAACCTCGTATTTTAGGGGATCCCGAAAATTTTATCCCAGCTAATCCTTTAGTAACCCCAGTTCATATTCAACCAGAATGATACTTTTTATTTGCATATGCAATTCTACGTTCAATCCCTAACAAATTAGGAGGAGTAATAGCAATATTAATATCAATTGTAATTATTTTATTACCTATAATTATTAATAAAAATAAATTCCAAGGAAATATATTTTACCCTTTAAGAAAAAGAATATTCTGAATAATAGTTACTATTATTATTTTATTAACATGAATTGGAGCTCGACCAGCAGAAGAACCTTATATTTTTGTAGGTCAGATATTAACAATTATATATTTTAGATATTTTTTAATTAACCCTTTAGTATTAAAAATATGAGATAAATTACTAGAATAACTTAGTTAATAAGTTTTAGATAAACTTATACCTTGAAAGTATAAAAAGAAAGTTAAATTCTTTCATTAACTTGGAATTTATATTAACTACTTAAATTAATGAATTAATTTCTATATATAATGTAAATTATAACTCTTAAATATAATATAAAAAAATTTAAAGATAAAGGTAAAAACAATTTCCATGTTAAATATATTAATTTATCATAACGAAAACGAGGTAAGACACCTCGAACTCAAATAAATCAAAAAACAATAATTATGATTTTTATATAAAAAAATATAGATCATAAATCACAACCTAAAAATATAACTGATGTTAAAAGTCTCATAAAAATAATATTTATATATTCACTTAAAAAAATGAATGCAAAACCCCCTCTTCTATATTCAACATTAAATCCACTAACAAGCTCACTCTCACCCTCAGCAAAATCAAAAGGAGACCGATTAGTTTCTGCTAAACAAGAAGATATTCAACAAAAAAATAAAGGAAAACTTATAAATAAAAATCAACTTATAGACTGATAATATATGAAGTATAATAAATTATATCTTATAACAAAAATTAATAAACATAATATAATTATAATTATACTAACCTCATAAGAAATTACTTGAGCAACTGAACGCAAACTACCTAAAAGAGCATAATTTGAATTTGAAGATCAACCTGAAAGTATAACCCCATAAACACCTATTCCTGTACAAATTATAAAAAATAAAATACCATAATCAAAATTATATACATTAATAATAAAAGGAAATAAACCCCATAATAAAAAAGATAAAATTAATAAAAAAATAGGAGAAAGATAATAAATTATATAATTTGACTTATAAGGAAAAAGCTGCTCCTTAAAAAATAACTTTAATCCATCAGAAAAAGGCTGAAGAATTCCAAGTAATCCTATCTTATTAGGGCCTTTACGAAGTTGAATATAACCTAAAACCCTTCGCTCTAAAAGAGTAACAAAAGAAACACAAATTAAAACACAAACAATTATAATTAAATAAATAAATAAAAACAATACTATTTGTAATAAAAATATTACATAAATAAATTCTAAATTTACTGCACTATTCTGCCAAAATAGCAAATGTATTCAACTATTAACAAAATATTTGATCTGAATGGTCCTTTCGTACTAATCCACATATATAAATAAAAAGATAGAAACCGACCTGGCTTACGCCGGTCTGAACTCAGATCATGTAAAATTTTAAAGGTCGAACAGACCTAGAATTATAAGCTTCTGCACTTAAATCTAATTTTAATCCAACATCGAGGTCGCAAACTTTTCCATCGATAAGAACTCTCCAGAAAAATTACGCTGTTATCCCTAAGGTAATTTAATCTAAATATCCGTAAAATAGGATCCTAATATATATATAAATTTATAAAATATTTATTATGAAAGTTAAAAAAATTTCAATATCACCCCAATAAAATTTTTATACTACAAAAAAAATAATATTAACAAATAATTTTAATTATAAAAATAAAAATAAAATTCTATAGGGTCTTCTCGTCCCATTTAAAAATTTTAGCTTTTTAACCAAAAGATTAAATTCAACCTTTAATATAAAGAAAGTTGTTCCCTCATTAAACCATTCATACAAGCCCTCAATTAAAGGACAAATGATTATGCTACCTTCGCACAGTCAAAATACTGCGGCTATTTAATCCTTAAATTAATCATTGAGCAGGCCAGACTTAGTATAAATTAACATTAAGACATGTTTTTGTTAAACAGGTGAAAAACAAATTTGCCGAATTACTATATATTAATTTAAAACTTTACTAATTATATCATTATAACTATTAATATTTAATTTATTAATAAATCTTAATAAAAATTTAAATTTATTTTAAATAAACAATACATAAAATATTATTATAACAAAATAAATGATGAAAATTTCTAATCCTACAAAAATTCCATATAAATTTAAATAATTATAAAAAAAACATAGAGCTTATCCCCTATATTTTTAAATTAATACATTTAATATAAATAAAGTTATATATTAAAATTAATTAATTCTGAATTTAATTCAATTATTAAGAAACCAGATATGTAAAAATGAATAGCATATAACTTCTATCATTAATTAATTAATAATTTTTAAACATTAAATAACAATTAATAATATCTCTTTTAATTTCGGGAATTTTAAAATAAATAAAAAGATATAAATAAACCCTGATGCAAAAGGTACAAAAATTAAAATCTACTTTAATTATAATTAATATAAACCTTTACAGTAAAATAAAATATAAATAAAAGAAATTTATTCTTTAAAAAATACTAAAATAAAAGTTATTTCTATAATTTAAATACATAAATAATAAATAACATTAAATAAATAATATATCAAACTAATTTGAATTGCACAAATAAATTTTTAATGTAAATAAAAATAAATCCTAGATTATAGTTTGTATAATTCCAGCTCCATCTTCCGATAGAACTACTTTGTTACGACTTATCTCATCTTATAACGAGAGTGACGGGCGATATGTACTTAACCAAGAACATATATCATAAACAATATATATTATTTATTACAATTAAATCCAATTTCATAAATTAAATAAATAAATTAATCCAATAATTAAAAGATAAATTAAATGTAACCCATTTCAAACCTTTACATTAACTGCACCTTGACCTGACATAAATTTTCATAAAAATTAAAGAAAATATTCTAATAAAACATTCAATTTCAGACAGAGATATACAAACAATATATTTAAAGGTAAAATTTATCGTGGATTATCAATTATAGAACAGGTTCCTCTAAAATGATTAAAATTACCGTCAAATTCTTTCAATTTAAAGATCTTAACTTATAATACTAAGAATAAAATTTTTACATTCTAAATAATAGGGTATCTAATCCTAGTTTTAAATAAAGAATTTCTTATAATAAAATTATCTAACCAAATTAATAAATTAAAATTAAATTTCACTTAAAAATATAATTTTTATAACCAAAACAATTAGTAAATAATAAAATTCTAATATAAATAATATTGACTAATTGTGTAACCGCAGCTGCTGGCACAATTTTTGCTAGTCAATCAATAAAATTAACTATGTCTTAATTTATTAAATACATAAAAATAAAAACTGCGTATACTTTTATTAATAAATAAATATTATTTAAATATTCATACTATCACACAAATATTTACATATTAAAATTTATCATATAAATTATTCATAATAAACCAGAATTAAATTTACATTTAATAAATAAATAAATTACTTATAAATTATTTCCGGTTCAGTATGAATATTCCCCTCGCTTCGCTCGGTCTTACCCTGGTCCATAGTACCTCTGGACTAGATCGGATACTAATAATATATTATTGCATATGCATCTTCGATCCCATATGTTACTTTACTAATTGTTCTACCAATAGCTAAGCTCACATTTTAGGTTCGCTACAAATACCTAACTGATTATATCTATATATAAGATATAATTTATTATATGTATCTATGACTTATATATATTCTAACATCGGTTATAGCATAACTACTAAATTCCAACAGATCAAATATTTACATATCATGTTTCCCCCCAGACAGACGGCCCTCCGGTCCCCCGGCCTCTTATATACTCAAGAATATATATATTTAAAAATTTACAGTCCCCTTTTATAAAATTTATATATACTTATTCTATTTCATTTGAGATTTATTTAAATAATTAAAATGATAAATATGGAACACTAATATTTCACACCATACATATAAATATATATATTATAAATCTATTCTAATTAACTATATAGTATTGTCACCATAACAATGAATGTTCCATAAACTAATATTTTACATTTTAATTAAATTTAATTATTTAAAATAAGTTAGTTATTCCCCTTATATTAACTTTTTTTATAATAATTTTAACTAATTGCATAATTTACATGTAAAATTAAATACACAGTTTATGAATTTTAACTAATTGTATAATTTACATGTAAAATTAAATACACAGTTTATGAATTTTAACTAATTATATAATTTACATGTAAAATTAAATACACAGTTTATGAATTTTAACTAATTATATAATTTACATGTAAAATTAAGTACACAGTTTATGAATTTTAACTAATTATATAATTTACATGTAAAATTAAGTACACAGTAATTGTATAATTTACATGTAAAATTAAATACACAGTTTATGAATTTTAACTAATTGTATAATTTACATGTAAAATTAAGTACACAGTTTATGAATTTTAACTAATTGTATAATTTACATGTAAAATTAAGTACCAT